GCAAAAAAAAACCTAATTTCATCTTCCTCTCTTACGTATATAATTCAAATATAGAAAATATAGAGTCTTACATCTTTTTTTTACAATTCCATTTTTACTAAAAATCCCTGTTGTTGGATCAGATTCTAATAAATCTTTCGAGAATTTGTAATGGAATAAATTTGATTCTTTCTTTATTAATTAAAATTAGAAGACAAAAAAGAAGAATAGAAGAATAATAATAATAATAAATAATCAAAAAAGTGGATTATCATACATATATTTTATTTCGAAAGATGAATAAGTCCATTTATTTAGTTCTACATTTCTTGTACCTATTAGATATATATTCACTTAGATATACTTAGTATAATTATATAATATACAAATTGTATAATTATACAATATAGAAATTCGAATTATTATAAGATATCTTTAGAATTAAAAATATAACAATAACAGGTACAAATATTAAATTGAGGTATCCATTCTATGACAACTTTCAATAACTTACCCTCCATTTTTGTGCCTTTAGTAGGCCTAGTATTTCCGGCAATTGCAATGGCTTCTTTATCTCTTCATGTTCAAAAAAATAAGATTTTTTAGATCTGATGAGACCAAATCTCATCTATTTTTTTTTTTTCATTTTTAAGACTTAGATAACACAGATATCTATTTAATAGAATATTGTATAACATGTAGATTCCTCCGAATCTAAATGAAAAAACTTATGCATGCGTAAACATGATATATGGGTAAATGAATTATAGCTATTTTCAAAAATAGATCGCGATCGGGCGGATGTATGAAATTAAAGTCAATGTATCCATATGTATGTATATATCTATAGGGGACCGTATGAAGGGGATGTTATTTATTATTTTAGATCTAACTAATTCTATGAATTACTCCTAAAGGTTCACATCAAAATAGTGCTAGTTGATGAGAGTTACTTCGGAAACAAAAAAAGTAAAATTTTGGTTATTCTCTCAATTCCAATAAAATGCAACTGGATCTAATATGTATGAGTTGGCGATCAGAATCTATATGGATAGAATTTATAGCGGGGTCTCGAAAAACAAGTAATTTCTGTTGGGCTTTTACCCTTTTTTTAGGTTCATTAGGATTCTTATTGGTTGGAACTTCCAGTTATCTTGGTAAGAATTTGATATCTTTATTTCCGTCTCAGCAAATAATTTTTTTTCCGCAAGGGATTGTGATGTCTTTCTATGGGATCGCGGGTCTCTTTATTAGTTCCTATTTGTGGTGCACCATTTTGTGGAATGTAGGTAGTGGTTATGATCGATTCGATAGAAAAGAAGGAATAGTGTGTATTTTTCGTTGGGGATTTCCTGGAAAAGATCGTCGCATCTTTTTACGATTCCTTATGAAAGATATTCAGTCCATCAGAATAGAAGTTAAAGAGGGTATTTATGCTCGTCGTGTCCTTTATATGGAAATCAGAGGCCAGGGGGCTATTCCTTTAACTCGTACTGATGAGAATTTGACTACGCGAGAAATTGAGCAAAAAGCTGCCGAATTGGCCTATTTCTTGCGTGTACCAATTGAAGTATTTTGAAATAAACTGAAGACTAAATGCTTTCGCAGCAGGAGGAAAAAAACTCAAGAATTTTTTTTCTATAGCATAACTTAACTGAAGTTTCTTCAGAATGCCCAGTAGCAGATGTATACGGAATAGTTCTAATAAGAGCATAAAACGAAACTATTTTTGTCCGCAAAAATAGTTTTTTATGCGTATGGAAATCCACTCAACCCAATTCAGTAACAAAACAAGTAAAAAATCGAAATAATAAATTCATCTCATATATTAAATATATTAAAGCGTTTCGGAATAAAGAATTTATCTTTTTATTTTCAATATTTGGAATTGATACGTTAGACGTTAGATACAGATCGATTATATCTTGTAAATTATCTCTACTTTTTTTTATTTTGTCAATTGACCCTTCATCCTTTCTTTTGTGCTCCCTAATTTAATGACCAAAGAATTGGATCTCTTTCTTATAAAGAAAACTTTTCTCTCTTTTTTTGCCACTCTTTTTTTATCATCACAATATTCTTCATAAATTTCGTCTCAATTTTTTCTGTATTATAGTATAGGTAGCAAACGAAATTTTTTTTTCCACATATTTGATAGAAAGGGAGTTCTTTCGTCTCGAAATCCGAATAATATTCATTACTTGAAGTGGTTCTTTTGGGCATTCATCGAAAGAAGTGCTTCGAATTTGATCCTGAAAACTATATTTTTTTATTATTTCTTCATTCGAATTCGAAGTGGATTCTTATTCTTAGTCTATTTCTGTATTCTTTCTAGATTCAAAGACTAACCATTGAATCACAAATAAAAAAAACAGAGAATAGATTCAATACGTTATATTATAATAGAACTCATGCTTGATAGAAATATTAGATCGCATAGAGTCAACAAATGAGGTAGGTTCATTAACAATTCAGAGATGAAAAATGGCAAAAAAAAAGCATTCATTCCTCTTCTATATTTTGCATCTATAGTATTTTTGCCCTGGTGGATCTCTATCTCATGTAATAAAAGTCTGAAAACTTGGATTACTAATTGGTGGAATACTAGGCAATCCGAAACTTTTTTGAATGATATCCAAGAAAAGAGTCTTCTAGAAAAATTCATACAATTAGAGGAACTCTTCCTGTTGGATGAAATGATAAAGGAATACCCGGAAACCCATTTACAAAAGCTTCGTATAGGAATCCACAAAGAAACGATCCAATTCATCAAAATGCACAATGAGGATCCTATTCATACAATTTTGCACTTCTCGACAAATATACTCTGTTTTGTTATTCTAAGTGGTTATTCTATTCTGGGTAATGAAAAACTTCTTATTCTTAACTCTTGGGTTCAAGAATTCCTATATAATTTAAGCGACACAATCAAAGCTTTTTCCATTCTTTTATTAACTGATTTATGTATCGGATTCCATTCGCCTCACGGTTGGGAACTAATGATTGGTTATATTTACAAAGATTTTGGATTTGCTCATAACGATCAAATTATATCTGGTCTTGTTTCCACCTTTCCAGTCATTCTAGATACAATTTTAAAATATTGGATCTTCCGTTATTTAAATCGTGTATCTCCATCACTTGTAGTGATTTATCATTCAATAAATGACTGAAAAATGATTCACTTATCCAATTCTAATCTTTCTTACTTTGTACATAAACAAAGCATTCAAAGTCGTATTTACTTTACTCTTTCTACCCATGGGGGGATTCCTCCTATATCTATATATATTCCAGTAAAAAAATTTCAGTAAACGTAAATAGCAGAATTGTGGATAGGGAACTATACTATACTAGCGACCTACCTAATTTTATTGTAGAAATTTTCGGGATCAATGATTGGACCATGCAAACTAGAAATACCCTTTCTTGGATAAAGGAAGAGATTACTCGATCTATTTCCGTCTCACTCATGATATATATAATAACTTGGGCATCCATTTCAAATGCATATCCCATTTTTGCGCAGCAGGGTTATGAAAATCCACGAGAAGCAACAGGGCGTATTGTATGTGCCAATTGCCATTTAGCTAATAAGCCCGTGGATATTGAGGTTCCACAAACGGTACTTCCTGATACTGTATTTGAAGCAGTTGTTAGAATTCCTTATGATATGCAACTGAAACAAGTTCTTGCTAATGGTAAAAAGGGGGCTTTGAATGTGGGAGCTGTTCTTATTTTACCGGAGGGGTTTGAATTAGCCCCCCCCGATCGTATTTCGCCCGAGATGAAAGAAAAGATAGGCAATCTGTCTTTTCAGAGTTATCGCCCCACTAAAAAAAATATTCTTGTGATAGGTCCTGTTCCTGGTCAGAAATATAGTGAAATCACCTTTCCTATTCTTTCCCCAGACCCCGCTACTAATAAAGATGCTCACTTCTTAAAATATCCCATATACGTAGGCGGGAACAGGGGAAGGGGTCAGATTTATCCTGACGGGAGAAAAAGTAACAATACAGTTTATAATGCTACGGCAGCGGGTATAGTAAGCAAAATTTTACGAAAAGAAAAAGGGGGATACGAAATAACCATAGTAGATGCATCGGATGGACGTCAAGTGGTTGATATTATCCCTCCAGGGCCAGAACTTCTTGTTTCAGAGGGCGAATCCATCAAACTCGATCAACCATTAACGAGTAATCCTAATGTGGGTGGATTTGGTCAGGGGGATGCAGAAATAGTACTTCAAGATCCATCACGTGTCCAAGGCCTTTTGTTCTTCTTGGCATCTGTTGTTTTGGCACAAATCTTTTTGGTTCTTAAAAAGAAACAGTTTGAGAAGGTTCAATTGTCCGAAATGAATTTCTAGATCCGTGGATTTATCAATATCAAATTCGTAAAAAAGAACCAAATTCTTGTTGGCAATTAGGTATGATCAAAAAATTTATGAAAAGCCTTTTGCCTCTTTATATTCTTTTTCTACCAGATGTCAGGAATTACTTATACCGCATTACTAATCATAGTATGTATATTGTGAACAATTGACTTTACTCGCTCTTTTTTTTTTTCAATCCAAATTTGAAGGGGTGTGACTATGTCACTATTGTCAGATTTAAATGGTATCAATAATCAGGAGTTTTATTTTCTATTCTAATAGAATAAAATTCGACTAGATGCTAAACATAAGATAAGTAAGCGGAGAAAATAAAGGAAGGATAAATGAGGGGAACAAATAATTATAGGGAGTATTATTCGTCTTCCTAGTCTTCGACACAAGAAAAGGATGTGTAAAATTCCTTTTCTTGTGTCGATCTTGTGCCGAAAAGCTTCTTGATCCCATTCGTCAAAGAGTCCTATTCTTAGTTTATATTTTTTTTTCAGGTTTATCAGAACTTTTTTTAGATTTACGTATAATTAAATAAAAGTAGTGGACAAACAAAAAAAAGAGAGGGAATTTTTTTGAGAAAATAGAACTTCTTCAATTAACTATAAAAAAATTGAAATTTTTTCTATTTTGACGA